AGTAGCCGGCAAATCAAAATTGGAACTAGCTCAATTTGCAGAGTTAGAAGCCTTTGCACAATTTGCTTCTGATCTAGATAAAGCTACTCAAAATCAATTGGCAAGAGGTCAACGATTGCGCGAGTTGCTTAAACAATCCCAATCGGATCCTCTCGCGGTGGAAGACCAGGTAGCTACTATTTATACCGGAACGAATGGATATCTTGATGTCTTAGAAATTGGACAGGTAAAGAGATTTCTCGTTGGGTTGCGTACCTACTTAACAAAGAAGAAGCCTAAATTTAAAGAAATTCTATCTTCTACCAAGATATTCACTGAAGAAGCCGAAATCCTTTTGAGAGAAGCTATTCAGGAACAGACCGAACTATTTATACTTCAGGAACAAACATAAATGTAAATGTTATTCTATTCTTAATTAATAAATCCTTGAGAAATATTTCTGATCTGAATCATTCAAAAAAAGTCCATTTATTATTTCAAAAATCAAGTTCTTTTTTCTTCTCTATCTAGAATAGATAGATGGAAAGAAATTGCGTCCAATAGGATTTGAACCTATACCAAAGGTTTAGAAGACCTCTGTCCTATCCATTAGACAATGGACGCTTTTCGTTCCTATTTTCACATTAAAAAAAGGATAAAATAAAAAGAAAGATGTATGTTAAAATGGATAATGCATCTGTATATCATATTAAGTTAAGGAATATATAGCGGGTAGCGGGAATCGAACCCGCATCGTTAGCTTGGAAGGCTAGGGGTTATAGTCGACGTTGGTTGATCATTTTAAACATCTCTAATTCAAAACCGAACATGATATTTTGGTTTCATTCGGCTCCTTTATGGAAGATCCATGTATTCCCACCAGAGAAAAAATGAGATCCATAACATCTATGTCAGCTTTTTCCGAATGCATCTAAAGCTACTCGCTTTCTAGATGATCCCTCTAGAAGAGGGAGATTATATTAAATCTTTCTAGTCTAGTTACTTCGTTCCCTATTTCTACTCGCGGGATCCTAAGGAAAATCATTTGGTTTCTACCGAGCTGAATTAATAAGCCGAGGGTTCTAGTAAACCAAAACCCTCGTTTTCTAGCTATTTGGCTTCAATCTCCCTTTTACAGCGACAGCACAAAAAAAATTGAAGATTTAGTTACGATTGAAAATTGAAAATTTTTTACTATGACCCATAGATCCTTTATTCATACTCATTCAATTGGAAGAATTGAACCAATCAAAAAAATTATGCTTCTCGACTCCATGATCCAATTTTTTTATTAAAATTTTGATGGATAGAAATCGTGAGAATGTATATTCTTTCCTCACATATCCTATTGAGGGGTAAAGGATTAAATCTTTTTAAGAAAAAAAGTTTTTGATCGGAATCTGAAAAAAAAAAAAAAAGGAAAGACCCCTTAACTATTTAAGTTGTTAATAGAACGAATCACACTTTTACCACTAAACTATACCCGCTACATATTCATTATTGGATACGGATGGACCGTTTGTCCAACAAAATAATCAGACGCAGTCAAGATAGCATCAGAATCATTAAAATTCCGGCGTTAACATGTATTTTGTTTTGCCGCGGCGCGAGCTTGAAAAAAAAAAAGACTAGTATTAAAATATTACTATATTATTAAAATATTACTATATTACTATATACTAGAATACTCTTATTATAACACTATTACTTTAAATACTATAAAGACTAAATACTCTAATTTACTATAATAGACTAAGATAAGAATGGATATAGAATCTTACTCTCTCTATTTTTCTATATTTTTCTATATAGAATATTATATATTAATCTAGATATATAGAATCTCATATTCTTTCCTAAGAATTAGAAATGGCAATGAAAATTGCTCTTCTTGTTTCAATAACAATTTTTATTTGATCTCAAAATTGTTATTGTTTGATTCGTTGGAATAAAAGAAGTACTGGCCCGGCTAGTACTTAACCAGGCCGGGGAAATTAATTTTTTGCACAAAATAAAACAAAATAAAAGAAGTAAGGTATTCTTTCTATTGGATAAATCCGTTTCAAATGATTCAAAAATAAAAATAAAAATTATTCTAAATATTGACTTCGCGTGTCATATCATATGATAAATTTCCAATTTGGAATGGGGAGAGATGGCTGAGTGGACTAAAGCGTCGGATTGCTAATCCGTTGTACGAATTATTCGTACCGAGGGTTCGAATCCCTCTCTCTCCGATTCCCCAGATCACTTTAAATTTTCAAATTGGAATAAATTTTGATTCTTTTATTAATTTTTTTATCTTTATCTAGTATCTATTTAATGATACATTTACCTATGAAAAAATAAAGGAAAAACTAAAAACTAATCTTATCTCTTTTTTATTCTTCACGCCCGGGATTACGCCCCGGATCATTAGATAAGAATCCAAAGATGAAGAGAGAAACAAAGAATATTACTACTGTGTAGACGAATAGTTTAAGAGTAAGCATTACATAATCTCCAAGATAAGATCATTTTTTTTTTTGAAGGAAATAGATCACCTATTTTACGACACACACTTTACATTATTTTGATATGACGCTATAAAAATAAGAAATTTTTTGAAATTCATGAAAATGAATTCCCTTCTTATATAAAATATAAAAATTTTTGTATTTTTTCGTTACCAAAAAATTATTGCCATATATTATTTCCATATATATATACTTAGATATTGTATGGGATCTTATAAAGGAAAGGTCAGAACAAAAGAAGAAATAAGCTGATTAAAAAAAAATCGCCCCTTTATAAAAATTCAATCTAAAATATAAGATACCATAATTTCCTTTTTTGAATCGAGGGTTTCTAATGTCAGACTTTTCTGATCTTATTTTCTTATTTATTTTGAGAATAAAATTCTCATCTTTTTTCTCTTTTTTATCTAAGAAATTATGAATATGAATTTAATATATATTTTATTTTTATCGAAAACTTACAGCAGCTTGCCAAACAAAGGCTAAGAGAAAAAAGAATAAAGGAATAACCGGCATAATGTCTATGATTGGATTAAAAAGGGCATAAGCTTCGGGCAATTTGGCGAATAAAAAATTACTCGAATAAAGGGTAGAATTAAGACAGATACAGATGAAATTAAAGATATTAAACATAACAAACATTCTTTTCTTGTTCTTAAAAATTAAATTGAAATGATAATAAATTATCAGATTCGATTGAGTTGTTTTTCTGAGTTAAAAATGAAAAAGGCAGAGAAATGAAATAAATTCTTCTTTTTTTTTTTTTTACTTCTCCCCAATCAAAAATCCTTCCTTATATTCTCCTCTCAAATGAGAATACAAGAATTTTATTTTCATATAATATCTTAATTGAATTCTATATAATGATCAATTCATTTTTTTTGATTCTATTGTGTTGAATTCTACTGACAACATGTCCTATATGTATTTTGGATGGTTATTGACGAATAACCAATATTTCGCTGAATTTGTCTTAGACAAATTCAAAATGGGGCGTGGCCAAGCGGTAAGGCAATGGGTTTTGGTCCCGTTACTCGGAGGTTCGAATCCTTCCGTCCCAGATCGTTTCCATCAGAAATGGAAGATTATTCTCTATTTAAATTTAAATTTTAATGAAAAAATTTTCTGTAACATATTGAATACAATGTTTTTCAATATGAATTCGAAGAATGATTCTTAGAATCCTCTTTTTTTTTTATTTTTTTAAGAGTTGATGATGGACAATCGCGAAAGATCTATTAAAGATGTAAATAAGTTTGTTAACCCCCATATTTTTCTTCACCTGAAAAAAAATATGGGGGTTAAATTAAGTGAAATCCTTTCCGAATAAATCTCTATCTATTCAGAGATAGATAAATATGAATTATTATGTATCGGTTCAGCTAATGACTATTCATGATTCTATATTGAATCAATTGCATACAGTTTCAAATTCAAATAAAATTAGAGGGTTGTTATGGTAAAACTTCGTTTGAAACGATGTGGTAGGAAGCAACGTGCGACTTGAAGGACATGATTGACTGTGGATTATGATATCCGCCATTTTCTATACGAATGAAGATGCTCTTGTCTCGACATAGTTTGTTCTGCTATAAACCAAATTTAATTTGTCTTTAGTTGGTAAATAAAAAAACTAATGGTATAGCATATGATGCAGCTCGAGCAAAACTGATTGATTCATTTATCGAGAGAATAATCTAGGGTTAGTGACAATCAATAAGTTAGACCAACTTTGTGAATATATCATCAAAAATATATGATCAATAGAAATATTATTAGAATATTCATATATATAATATAAATATATATATAAATAGATATATATAAGGAGAGTTTCAAATTTGAACAAGTTTGAAATAAAAAAGTCAAATTTGTAAAAATTTTTAAACTTTTTTGATCAAAAGTGTATCGCAAAGGAATCAATCTTTCGTATGATTTTTCTTTGTTTCATAGAAAAACAAAAGGTATGTTGCTGCCTTTTTGAAAAGGAATAAGGATCACCGAAGTAATGTCTAAACCCAATGATTTCACAAAGCGCAAAGCAAAGACAACGAATTCTGGAACAAGGAAACACTATTTTAATCTGTCTCAACAATTATATCAGAATTAATAATAAAAAAAAATAATATATACAAAAGGAGACAAAAAAAAATAGGTTAAAGACAGCTCAATAAATTATAAGGATTTTACTCTTTAAAAACTATTCAACTTGAGTAAGGAGTACGAATGAAATTTCTTTTTTCTGTGAAGAAGGAAAAAGGCGAAAATTAGAGTCTAATTCTTTACGGATCCATTTATCTTTCTATTGATATCTATATAGATATCAATAGAAAGATAAATTAAAATCATTTTTTCTTGAGCCGTATGAGGAGAAAACCTCCTATACGTTTCTAGGGGGGAATTTTTTATCTACATCTATCCCAATGAGCCATCTATCGAATCGTTGCAATTGATGTTCGATCCCGAAGAGAAGGAAGAGATCTTCGAAGAGTTGGTTTTTATGATCCAATAAATAATCAAACTTATTTAAATGTTCCTGATATTTTATATTTCCTTGAAAAAGGTGCTCAACCCACAGGAACTGTTCATGATATTTTAAGGAAGGCAGAATTCTTTAAATAAAGAATTTATAATTGATTTTGACAAAAAATAAAGAGTAGGTTCACTAGTACCTATCTTTGTGTAATTCTTTATTCAAAGTTTGTTTTCTTCTTGTTATATTCATACTTATTTTATTCTTAATTTTTTTTTATTGCTTCTTTTTGTGGAACCCCCCCAAAATAAAAAAAAAAGGGGGGGGGGAGGGTAATCTTTCTTGTCTTTGTATTGCACCTTTATTTTTTTGTCGCTGCTATTTCTTCTTTCTTCTTTATATTGTGCTAATCCAATACAAATTTATATATATAATTTCTTTAAATTTGTTTTATAACAAAGTGCATTTATATTGACAACGGCGTCTCGAACAAATATAATTTGATCGTAGATAAATAGATCTTTTTATCCGCATTCCCTATTGGTTCTTTCCTTCACTAAATAGATGGGTTTGCTGGGATTTATTCTTTTTTATACAAATATAAAAAACGTATTTTCTTAGCGAAAATAAAAAAAAAAAAAAAAAAAATTAATAAAATTGGGTGTTTTTAAATTTTCTAATTATCTTTTTTTTTTAACGATCCACTTTATATTTTGTTGTTTATATTTGTTGCAAGTTCCATATTTTGACCCAGTTGTGCAGTGCAATTCCATTATTATTATTATTATTATTTTTTTTTTTTTTTTTTTTTATTTCGATCATATCTACACTTTATATTAATTCGGGTTGCTAACTCAACGGTAGAGTACTCGGCTTTTAAGTGCGACTATGATCTTTTACACATTTGGATGAAGGAATTCGTCTAGACTATTGGTAGAGTTTATAAGACCGCGACTGATCCTGAAAGGTAATGAATGGAAAAAAAAGCATGTCGTAAAAAAAAAAACATAAAAAAAAAATAATAGAATAAAAATAATAAATTTCATACTGATAATATAACATCATAAATTGTTCTTTTTATAACAATTTTGTAATTAAGTAAAGTATTTTAGAGTCGAGTCTAGTGAATAAATGGATAGAGCCTTATGGTTCCAATTGGAGTAAGACAAAAAAGCAACGAGCTTATCTTCTTAATTTGAATGATTATCCAATCAAATTACTAATTAGACGTTAAAAATAGATTAGTACCTTATATTGGAAAGGTTCTCTTGTTAATTGTGAGTGGACCATTGATTCTTTTTTTTTTTTTAATCCTAATTATTTTTTATTATGAATTATGGATGTGTAGAATAAATAGTATAGTGATAAAACAAGAATTTTTCCAAAATCAAAAGAGTTATTGGGTTGCAAAAATAAAAGATTTTTATCCCTTTTCCTTCTTTTTCTTATCATTATTTTCTTTCTTTTATTGTTATTATAATTTTGTTAACAAAGAAAACTTCATTGGATAGAAAGGAAAATGAAAAAGATCTGTAAATTGGACCCTCTGTCTCCGGGGTATCTATTCTTTATTTTTTATGAAATCTTTTACTTCTTAGATTACCATTAAGTGATTTACATCACAGTACAGCGTAAAAATATATATAAAATATATATAAAGTAAAAGAATAAAAAATAAATAAAAAATAGAGAGTCTATAAAGTAACAGTATAGATAGTGCATATTATACTAATAAATTCTATAGAATTTATTAGTATAAGGTAATATAAGATAAAAAATAGACTACATAAAATATACACATACGCCGTTCTGACCATATTGCACTATGTATCATTTTAGAACACAAGAAGTGCCTTCCTTTTTTTAGTTTTTTTTTTTTTTTTTTTATAGTATAAATGTATGTAAATGACAGGATTACAGGTATATTTAGATTGAAAAAAGATACATTTCGGCAACAAAACTTCCTATATCCGCTCCTCTTTCGGGAGTATATTTACTCACTTGCTCATGATCATAGTTTCAATAATTTTATTTATTACGAACCTGCGGAAATTATTGGTTATGACAATAAATATAGTTTAGTACTTGTGAAACGTTTAATTACTCGAATATATCAACAGAAACCTTTTTTTTCTTCGGTAAATGGTTCTAACCAAAATATATTTTGGGGGCATAAAAATTATTTTTCTTCTCATTTTTCTTATAAAATATTATCAGAAGGTTTTGGAGTTATTCTGGAAATTCCATTCTTGTCGCGATTAGTATCTTCCCTTGAAGAAAAAAAAATAATAAAATCTCAGAATTTACGATCTATTCATTCAATCTTTCCTTTTTTAGAAGATAAATTATTACATTTAAATTCTGTGTTAGATCTACTAATACCCCATCCCATCCATCTTGAAATCTTAGTTCAAATCCTTCAATGCTGGATCAAAGATGTTCCTTCTTTGCATTTGTTGCGATTGATTTTCCACGAATATCATAATTTCAATAGTTTCATTACTTCAAAGAAAGATATTTACGTCTTTTCAA